TTTGATTCTTTTTTTTATTTATTATTATTTTCGTTCTTATTTAGTTATTATTTTAGTTATTATAAATTAATATTATAATATGTTATAAAATATTATAATAAATTTATAAAATATTATAATAAATTATAAAAATATATTACAATTATCAATTATACAATTATCAATTAAATTATACAATTATCAATTAAATTATACAATTATCAATTATAAAGTTATAAATCAATTTTATATTTTTTATATATTTTCTAATTTTTTCTTTCTTATAGTTATACTTTTTTTCTTTTACCGCTCTCAATCTTAGGAGAAAGACACTCAGAAAAGAAAGAAAAAAAATTATTGAAATAAATCTACGCTTGTTGAAGGTGAAGTTTGTAAATAAAACAAGCCCTTCTGTCGTGTATCCCCGATTAATGCAGCCTCAGATGCTTCAATTGTCGATTCTAGAGTATTGAGCGAAAGGTTACCCTATGGGTTAGGTCAAACCTACTCCACTAGTACCAATAGGGGGCATAGGGGAAGAGGCACTACTCCTAGGAATCAACAACACGAAAACTTTGTTATAAATTATACCTTTTCTTTATCAGGATCGGGACTAACAAGAATGGTTGGGACAACAAACATCCATCTCGTTCGTATTTTGGATACCCATATAACCATCGAAGACTGTTGAAGTGACTAATTCCTGGAAATTAAGAGGCGTTGAAGACAAAGAAATTGTTGGAGTCACCCTTTTTTATTTTATCTAGTACCAACATGCTTGATGTTAAGGAAAGGTTTTTTACAAGAAGGTTGGCTAGAGATTTCTTGGAAAAACACTAGCCCCACTCAGTTTATAATGAGACTATTTCATTTCAATCTTTGTGGATTCCATGTATTATTCTCATTATGCACATAAAGGAGGAGCCGTATGAGATGAAAATCTCATGTACGGTTCTGAAACGGAGATTCTTTGAATCGAACGACGGCCGTAACGGATGTCGGCTCAATCCGAAGGAAATTATGCGGAAGCTTTACAGAATTATTATGAAGCTATGCGATTAGAAATCGATCCCTATGATCGAAGTTATATACTCTATAACATAGGCCTTATCCACACAAGGAACGGAGAACATACGAAAGCTTTGGAATATTATTTTCGGGCACTAGAGCGGAACCCGTTCTTACCACAAGCTTTTAATAATATGGCCGTGATCTGTCATTACGTGCGACTATCTCCACTATAGAAAGGGAAAGAAAGAGCAAATCCATTAATAAATACTAGAAAAAATAGGCTTTCTACATATGTATCGTCCAAAACAACGATTTTTATCAGCTGTAGTAAAGAAATGCACTTCATAGAAGTGGAAATATGACGAAATTGGTATGCCTAGATACTTTATTCTATGGATAAATAAAGGGTCTAATTGAAAAGGAAGCGCCGTAAAGATCAATTCGCGAGATTTTGGACCGATACAATAACAACTGCTTACTTATGTCATGATATGAGATAAAAGTTAGGAATCCACTTATGTAATAGAGTTGATCCCCTAAGGTATTGAGCAGCGGTGTAGCATCAGATCCCAACGATAGTAAGTCTTTTCCTTCTTATGAAGAAAGTCTTTTTCAAAGATTCTATATAAATTTATATATGAAACCGAGATAGTTACCTTTCAGAAAATTCTAATCATAGCGGAAATACCTATGCTTTATGAAGGTGGGAGAAAAGATAAAACTGATTAAATCATTAAGCAAAATTCAAGTTTGAAACTCATAACCTCTTTTGGTTAACTCGAGAGAAAAAAATGGGATAGATCCATAAGAAATCTTATTCAATTATATATGGTAGATTAAAAAAATGAGATACTAAAAGAATTTGACTGCTGAGCCGTATGAGGTCGGAAACTCTCAAGTACGGTTCTAAGGGAAGGAATTTATCCGCCTATTCCGACCGGGGAGAACAGGCCATTCGACAAGGAGATTCTGAAATTGCGGAGGCTTGGTTCGACCAAGCTGCCGAGTATTGGAAACAGGCTATAGCGCTTACTCCTGGGAATTATATTGAAGCGCAAAATTGGTTGAAGATCACAAGGCGTTTCGAATAAGAACACTATTTTATTCTAACTATTTTTTTTTTATTTTATATTTTTTTATTTGTTATAATTATTTGTTATAATGAATTGTTTATGAATTGTTTGTTGTCTCTATCAGTCAAATAAAACGGATCATTTCTCTGGGAAGAACCAATCAAAAAATTTCATTATATCCCTTCTCCTTCTAAGATCGTTCTATTTCGTCTGTTATTTCGTAGGGATAAACGATATACAGATAAGTTAGAAAATCTATTTCTTTTCTGCTGTTAATAATAATAACTAATAAAAGTAAAAGAGACCCTCGAATGACTAAATAGAACTACTGGTATGTCTCTTAGTAATGACTAATGACTGTTCACACGGTTTGGAATAGAGTAATAGTAATATATTCTACGTAAGACATAAAGTGTCTCCATTTAGGAACTTCTAAT